GAAACTTTTTTTCACTTCTACAATTCCATAGATTCAAGGTTCTGTTCTAGATTAAACAGAGTAATTTAAGTCTCGTTTGTATTATGGATAGGCTAACAACTAATTTAACCTTTCGAATATGTATATGCGTATGAGGTATTAGGTATTAACTTTATTTTTGAACGAGAGAGAAAAAAAGAATCTAAAATATAATTATTTTTGTTACATACTTTGTATAAAAAACACTTTACCCATCTATTTTATAGATGGGGTATTTCTCTAAAGACCGAGGCGGATAAACGTATGTAATATGATCTAAACTATTAATGAATATATATGTCTATTTATATTAAGTATTAAGTAATTTGTGGAAAAGAGACTCATAAAAATTAATCGTGTGCCAGGAACCAGATTTGAACTGGTGACACGAGGATTTTCAGTCCTCTGCTCTACCAGCTGAGCTATCCCGACCATTCCCATTCCCGATACCGCATCCTCATTTTACTAGATAACTTAGGTCTATGTCAATTCAAAGGGTATTATCCAGGTGCTATAATTTCTTGGATCTTCAAAAAAGGAAGACTTTGTCAGTTTCAGTATGAATAATGCTATCGACCATGACTCGTTCAAATGGGGAGTCTTTGGTCAAAGACGGTCATTTGTACATGTATCATATATCACAAGACTTGTCATAAGAGACAAATTTTTCTCTCGGATCCATTTGTAAAAGAGTAGGGTGAATAAGAAAGATAACGAATTTTGAACTACTAACGAAAAAAAGGATAAGATAAATAGTTAAGGAGTTGAATGGGCTTTTTGGGGATAGAGGGACTTGAACCCTCACGATTTTTAAAGTCAACGGATTTTCCTCTTACTATAAATTTCATTGTTGCCGGTATTGACATGTAGAACGGGACTCTATCTTTATTCTCGTCCGATTAATTAGTTCTGCAAAAGAACTATCAGACTGTGTGGTGAATGCTTTGATCAATGAATATTCGATTCTTTCTTCAATATAGAATCGATTCACAACAATTTTTCCCTTTTTCATATAAATTCATATAAAAATACAGATTCAGGTCGTCATTAATCATTTGATAGAGTATTTCAGTACGTATACGTATGTATATACGTATATCCTTCATCTTTTCGGAAGTTTCAATGGAAGGATTCCTCTACCAATGCAACACAGTCAATTCCATTTGTTAGAACAGCTTCCATTGAGTCTCTGCACCTATCCTTTTTTCACCTTCTGGGCCTTTGTTTGTTTTTGTAAAATAGGATTTGGCTCAGGATTGCCCATTTTTATTAATTCCGGGGTTTCTCTGAATTTGAAAGTTCTCACTTAGTAGGTTTCCATACCAAGGCTCAATCCAATTAAGTCCGCAGCGTCTACCAATTTCGCCATATCCCCTTTTTGTTTTGAGATTAGTATCTCATTTTTATTGAGATGTCGTTCTCTTTTTTATTTCATTTCTACTGGAACCGTTGAATTCATTAAATACTGATTCCTATCTCGAAAAAGTTTTTATCCTCTTTTTTTTTTTCTTGGCTATCTTCTTTCATCTTCTATAGGAGACCCGCACCCACATTTGGTCCAATCAGAAACGATTCTATCATTTCTGTATCTGCAATTCAATATAGATGGAGATATACCACGTATATATGTCTCTCTTCTGCTCGTTTTTCCCACGCAATTTGGAATACTTGAACGGTCGATTCTTTTTTTCGTCTGAGCTTCCATCTTTACGAATCAAAGCGCAATAATGTCTCATTATTTAGACCAAATCATTCCATTTATAAATAGAAATATAAAATATGTATGATATGGAATAAAATAAAGAAGTGTAATAAAAAGACTTTAAAATAGCATTTGAAAGCAAAAACGAAAATGATTTAATCTAAAAATAGATCGAATCTAATATTTTTTAATATTAAATGCTATACTATAGAATTGTGCTATATAATTGTGATGTGAGAAAAATAAATAAAATAATTATATATCGATAGATTTATCGTTATATTCATTTATCGTTATATTCTATGGCCTATGGTAAGTATGAGTATTGAATATTTCCTTTCAATTCTATATTTTATTTTTTCTATAGTCATATTCATTATGACTATGACTAGCTAATAGGAATCGCTAAGAATGCAAATAAGTATATTAATTAATAGCTAAGATGACAATCCCTATGCAGTAGAATTTATCTTATGTGAGCCTGCTTAGCTCAGAGGTTAGAGCATCGCATTTGTAATGCGATGGTCATCGGTTCGATTCCGATAGCCGGCTTTTCTCTATTTATTTTCTTCTAGTTTTTACATGATTGAGAATGCCCTTTTGAAATCCGAAATCAAAGAATATTGTGAAAAATATATTTTTTATCTTAGCGGAACTTCTAACTATGCCATGAAAAGAATCTCTTTTATCTATATAGAATCTTTATATAGAATATATATAGAATAGAAAGGTCTGGATATTTATTCATCTAATTATTCTTTAGAGTATTTAGAGTACAAGTACACTACTTTCGTAAACTTCGCTTCATTTATTATTTAGTTCAGTTTTAGTTTAGGTTTATTCTGTAAAATGAAATTTCATCAATAAGAATTCAATATAAATAAGAAATATAAATAAGAATAAGGAGTCTTTATGTCGCGTTACCGGGGACCTCGTTTCAAAAAAATACGCCGCCTGGGAGCTTTACCGGGACTAACTAATAAAAGGCCTAGAGCCGGAAGTGATCTTAGAAACCAATCACGTTCCGGTAAAAAATCTCAATATCGTATTCGTCTAGAAGAAAAACAAAAGTTGCGTTTTCATTATGGTCTTACAGAACGACAATTACTTAAATACGTTCGTATCGCCGGTAAAGCCAAGGGGTCAACAGGTCAGGTTTTACTCCAATTACTTGAAATGCGCTTGGATAACATCCTTTTTCGATTGGGTATGGCTCCGACTATTCCTGGAGCCCGTCAATTAGTTAACCATAGACATATTTTAGTCAATGGTCGTATAGTAGATATACCAAGTTATCGCTGCAAACCCCGAGATATTATTACGGCGAGGGATGAACAAAACTCTAGAGCTCTGATTCAAAATTCTTTCGATTCATCCTCTCAGGACGAGATGCCAAAACATTTGACTCTTCAACCATTCCAATATAAAGGATTAGTCAATCAAATAATAGATAGTAAATGGGTCGGTTTGAAAATAAATGAATTGCTAGTCGTAGAATATTATTCGCGCCAGACCTAAACCTAACGAAAATAAAAAAAATCACAAGGGTTCGGACAATTTTGATCCCTTTCGTCGAAGTAAATTAACCTAAGGTTAAGATAAATAAGGGTTTGATCCGGATTTTTATCCCATTTAGGTATCATAGAACGAGAGGTAGGTTTTCATTCCTTGTCTACTCTTTTCCTTTCAGTATTTTACATGCCACAACAATTAGGAATAAAATATATATATCAAAGAAAGGTCTAACTGTTGTCTTGGAATATAATTTTATATAGTGCTATTTTACTCTTTTGGTTAGTAAGATCAGTGAATTAGATGAAGGTACGGAAAGAGAGGGATTCGAACCCTCGGTAAACAAAAGCCTACATAGCAGTTCCAATGCTACGCCTTCAACCACTCGGCCATCTCTCCTACATAATGATTATGACCCAAAAACCGAGTGAATAGCGAGCCGGTACTAGTAGATTATTGGATAGGAACGACCAATCAATTCTAATTCTAACTAGAAAAATATATAAATTTTCATCAAAGTCAAAGAAATATCTTTCTTTTGAGGTTATGCGGATAAATAGAAAATAAGAAAACTGTTAGAAAGATTCTATTCATGTTTGCAAAACCAAACCAGCCTTCGCCTCTTTTTCTGTTATTTTATAACGGTACCGGAGGCAATCACTAAATTATAACGAATCAGCTGATTGATAGGTCTATTTTTGCACTTCGGTTAATGGATCTCTTTAGATCACGATTCTATTTAGACTATGATTCCATATCTTAAGAATTCTCAAATTCCTTTCCAGTCCAGTTTTAGAGTTCTCTCTCAACAACAAACCCTACCCTGCAGATCTATTACAAATATTCATATAAATTATATATATATAATAATATATATATATAGTTGATTGTATAGTGTATACCTCCTATGCATACAAAATAAAACAGGCGGGTTTTTTCATCGTAGAATGGTTATTCGATCCTTTTTTTTTTTTCTTCTTTGGATTGGATGAGAATTCAATAAAAAACTTTTCGTTATTATAATCTGTAACTTAAATGAAATTGAATACTTGATTTTGTTGGTATACTACTCCATTTACATTAGGATGAAATCGAAGCGTACTCCAATATTTATTTCTTTGTTTTTTTTTTGATTCCTGTCAAAAAAGAACAATTTGAATAAATATAAATAAAGGTCCCATATCTTTTTTATTAATGAATCTGTTTTTATGTTATTTCGTACTGTACAATTCTTTTCTTTGTGGGATCGGTTTACCACTAGAGGTAATGAGAATAATTATAGAATGGATTGCTACCTATGCCTAGATCGCGGATAAATGGAAATTTTATTGATAAGACCTTTTCAATTATAGCCAATATTTTATTACGAATAATTCCGACAACTTCAGGAGAAAAAGAGGCATTTACCTATTACAGAGATGGTGCGATTTGATTCTTTTTTTTATTGCTCTCAATCTTACGAGAAAGACACATGATTTGAGATCGGGATAGAAATAAAAATTTTGAAAAAAAAAAATCTACGCTTGTTTAAGGTAAAGTTTGGAAATAGAACAATTCCTTCTGTCGTGTATCCTCCATTAATGTAACCTCAGATGCTATGGTTTAATTGTCGACTCTAGTATTGAGCGAAAGGCTACACCTATAGGTTCTGTATTTACAGGTCAATCCTACTCCACCAGTACCAATAGGCCACATAGGGGAAGAGGCACTACACCTAGGAATCAACAACACGAAAACTTTGTTATAAATTATCCCGATCCTGATAAGG